GAACCATCTCTATATTAACACAGAGGTTGAAAGAGTACCACGCTGCGTCTAGACTTCAAACAGTTTGCTTTAACCATATTAATGCAATGGCCACATATTATTGGTTGATAGAGAATCAAAGTAAATTTACCAATGAATCACGAAATGCTATGGTTCTTATCCATAATCTCTTAATTCATTCCGAAGTCATTCGTGAGATCGTGCACCTTTCTTTTCTAGTTATAACTAAAAAGGTACAGCTGGTTGGATCCGGCATATTCTTGAAATAAACAACCCGCACACACTCCCTTTCCAAAAAAGATCAATACACCAAGCACTACACTTAGATTTATTAGATTTGTTGATAAAATATCGGTATTAAACCCGAAACTCCCGGCGGATGGCCAATGGCCCAAAGAAACGAAAGAATCGGTTACATTTTTCATATGATCTCCTATAGACTAAAAAATTGAATAGAGTTCTTTTTGTATCACTTCGCCCCTCTTTTTTATTTATTTTCTATTTTTAAAAGTATTCGATTTATGTGAACTATCCCCCCTTGTGTCAATCCCCAGTTTCCCTTGGACTCCGAAGGGGAAGGATGAAAGGGAATGGGTATACTAATCCCTCATCCACAAATCAAACCTTCCCGCGGGTTATTTTGTCAACGAATAAGTAATTGTAGGGGTGAAATCTTAATAGAATTCGAAAAAGGAAACAATAAGTCCAAGGCAATAAAATAGGGATTTTTCATATTAAACAAAAGGATTCGCAAACAAAAGCGCTAATGCTACAACCAGTCCATAAATTGTTAAAGCTTCCATAAAAGCTAGACTAAGTAATAGAGTACCTCGTATTTTTCCCTCTGCCTCAGGCTGTCTCGCGATACCCTCTACAGCTTGACCCGCAGCAGTCCCTTGACCAACTCCGGGTCCAATAGAAGCAAGTCCTACGGCCAACCCAGCAGCAATAACGGAAGCGGCAGAAATCAGCGGATTCATGATAGGTTCCCTCGTACCAAAAAAAGAAATGGTTAATGATACAATCAACCAACGAATTATGACTTAATAATTCCGTCGCTAGGATTCGAAGTAACTAAGAACTTCGAGTCGAAGTACGAAGTAATAGTATTAGTGAATCGTCCGAACTACTTTTGAGTTTCTGTTTCTATCCACAGAGTCTTTGTGAATCCATACGACTTTCTATCTTCCATTTCTTGGTTCCGAACTCTTATTTTCGTCCACCCTTTTCTTAATTTCATCTGTTTATTTATTCAATTCACAGTCACAAAGAGACGGAGGGGGAAAGGCTTCTATTGGTATTAGAATCCCTGCCAAAATTCATAGGAGTAGGGTGGCAAATAAAATATATCTTTAGTTCGTATAGAATCAGTCAATATCTAATATCACATATACGTGTCTTTCTTCCATAACGTAAACCAAGCATTCATCTTAGATTCAATCGGATTCGAGAATCAATTATCGAAATATCTACAAGAGTTTGCTTATTTATTTTATAGTTTATTTATAGCCATTCAATTACATATACCTACAAACCAACCCATTTTTTATGAATTACATTTTTGTGTAAATTCTTTTTTTTTTTTTTCTCTTCTTTTTTCTTTATCATTATTCCAATGTATCCAATCTAAATGGACAAATTGGTTAGTCCAAATCATTGCATAGAAATATTATTATTTGATTGATCTAAGTTCATACAATTTTTATATTACTATTTTCGTTTGGTCAATCGTTGAATAAAACAACTGAAATGGGAATCCTTCGCCCTTTTTTTATTTATTTCATTTTTTATTTTATTTAATATTATTAAATTATTAATATTTTTAATATTTCATTTTTTAATTTATATTTAAATTATTAATATTTAATCATTTAATCACTTAATACTTAATATTAAATCACACGTCCTAAAGATATACTACAGGCATTCGTATTGAATATTCAAATTCTTTTTTTATTTGAATATTGAACTTGAACTATTGAATAATGAGATAGAAATCAAATATTCGTTGAGGAGAGGTATGTGGACGAAAGAGAACTTTAGGAAAAAGATCTTTTCGATCTCTTTCCTTTTTACACCTATCTAATGGCGTAATTTTTTTGCTATTACGCTATTACTCTATATCGTATATGGCCTAGTTGTATATTCCCTAAGTAAATTTTATTGAACCAAAGGCCTGTTAGTTTGAAAAAACTATTTCAATGATGGCCCTCCATGGATTCACCGATATAAGCTGCGGCTAAAGTTGCAAAAATAAGAGCTTGAATACCACTTGTAAATAATCCAAGGAACATAACAGGTATAGGAACCACCGAAGGTACTAAAGAAACAAGAACAACAACGACTAATTCATCAGCTAAGATATTCCCGAAAAGTCGAAAACTTAGCGATAAGGGTTTTGTGAAATCTTCTAAGATGTTAATGGGTAAAAGGATTGGAGTTGGTTGAATATATTTCCCGAAATAACCTAATCCTTTTTTGGTAAGACCTGCATAGAAAT